ATACCACACAAAAAAACGACATTTCCAAAAGAGGGGAAGGTAATATTTCCATTTATTCAGAATAATAGACGTCCGTTTTGAAGCCAGAATCAATTTTCCTTGATACCTAACATAATGCATAAAGGGATCTTTGAACAGCCATGAAATAGTTTGAAAATCCTTAGTAAAGACATTTTCAAGATACTCTTTTTTTATTTTTCCATAGAAAAAAATTCGCTCAAAAAGGATTTCAAAAAATGTTGATCGTAAATGATAGGATTGGTTACGTAAAAAAACAAAAATGGATTCGTATTCACAGACATGAGAATTATATAAAAAGAAGAATAATCTTTGATTTCGTTTTGAAAGAGTGTAAATATATTTCTTTTTGAAAAAAAAAAAGTTCCAATTACGATTCTCGTGGAAAACGAATCGTAAAAAATGCAAAGAAGAAACATCTTTCACCCAGTAACGAAGAATTAGAATCAAGATTTCAAGATGAACCGGATAGGGTATTAATATATTTGACACATAATTTAAATGGGAGAATTTTTCTTCTAAAAAGGGAAATGTGGAATGAATTGATCGTATATTTTGAGATTCGTCTATTTTCTTATCTTCGAGGGAAGATACTAAGCATAGGGAAAGTTTCATTTCCACAATAACTGCTAATTTACCTGATATGATTTGAAAATAAAAATGTTTGTTGTGACCCCAAAAAGGATTTTGGTTAGAATCATTAGTAGAAATAAGAAAAGAATTCTGTTTATACATTCGAGTAATTAAGCGTTTCACAATTAGTAACCTAAATTTTTTGTCATAACCTACATTTTCGAACAAACTTGATCGATTTAAACTACGATTATGAGTAAGTGCATAAATATACTCCTGGAAAAAAAGTGGATATAAAAAGGAAAAGTCCTGTTTCCGAGCTAGATCTCGGTCTAATTTTTTTTTGAATTCTTCCATTTTTATTTATAGTTTAAATTTGATTTGAATCAAAGTACAGGATTCTTTGGGTTATTAAATAATACAATACATAGTGCGATACAGTTAAAACAAAGTGTTTGTTTTATTATTATTCATAGTCAGATTATTATTTATAGTAATAGTAAGATAATAGTAAGAAAAAGAGAGATACCTCGTGATAGACGGACTCTATCCTCTTCTTTTCCACGGAATGGTTCTAAATCTTTTATTTTTTCAACCCAATCGCTCTTTTGATTTTGGAAAAAGGAGATTTTAATCAATATGCTCTTTCGTTTACACACTCATCTCCATTACTCCTTTCTATTATGGAATGGAAAATAATTAGGATTCATTCAAAAAAAGCGACAATCCACTCCCCACTTATGGGTTATGGGAGTCGAATTTCCCGCATCGGTCACTAATCTTTGTTTAACGTATAATTAGATCGGGTAATCCTTCAAAAATTAAGAACAGAAGCTCGTTTCTTTTTCTTTACCTAGAATTGGAACCGTAGTGCTCTACCCATTTATTCACTCAACTCTTTTTCCTTATAGGGTAAGAATTGATTATTCTCAGAATTCTCCATTGATACGACATGCTATTTTTTCCATTCACTTCCTTACAGGATCAGTCGTAGTCTTACAAACTTTACCGATGGTATGGACAAATACCTTGCTTCATCCAAATGTGTAAAAAATTCTAGCCGCACTTAAAAGCCGAGTACTCTACCGTTGAGTTAGCAACCCTAAAAAAAAATAGGTATATAAAATCGGAATCAAAAGAAATAAAAAAAAAACTGAATTATATGACTAATTAACTAGCATAGCAAAAAAAAACCTATGGAACATACATTTGAGTGATCTCTAACCCCTTTTTTGTCTCGTTTCGAATATATTTCTATTTTTTCATTCGGATCAAATTGTTGAGACAATCAAAAGAGGCTTTCCTTGTTTCAGTATCTTTTATCTTTTCGTTAAATCATTAGGTTTAAACATTACTTCGGCGATTCTTAATTATTTCAAAATGGTAGCAACATATTTTTCTTTCTATCAAAGAATCAGACGACCGGTTGATTCCTATGGACTATAGTTTTGATCAAAAGATTTTTATCAAGTTCAACTAATCAAAATAAAATTCAAAAGAAACTAAATAACTGATTTGACATTATTATTTGAATAAGAAATAACGTTTTCTATTTTATTTATTATTTTATAATAAGGACCACATTTGATCATCCTTAGATGCAAAATAAATAAATATTTCTATCGGTTAAAATTTAGAATGCGGCATTGAAAATTGAAATATGCCACAGTTTGTAAGTTCTAAGTAACTAGCTTCAATATTTCAATAGTATTGAAATAGAAAGGGCCAAGTTCTTGTTAATTTATATTCAAATTTGACTTATTACTTATATTTATTATTTATAATATAATTAATAATAAATATATTAAATATATTACAGTTACTTACATCCGTGTGCCTTTTGAACTTTTTTTTTTTATTTGCGAAAAGGATATGAGTCTTTTCTGAATCATTCAAAATCAGAAACAAG